TCACTAGTTATAGACCCGAACCCGGATGATCTAACCATGGCCAGGTTGAAGCTTAGGTAATACTAAGTGGAGGACCGAACCGACTGATGTTGAAAAATCAGCGGATGAGTTGTGGTTAGGGGTGAAATGCCAATCGAATTCGGAGCTAGCTGGTTCTCCCCGAAATGCGTTTTGGCGCAGCGGTAAATGTTATAGTTTAGGGGTAAAGCACTGTTACGGTGCGGGCTGGTAACTCGGTACCAAATCGTGGCAAACTAAGAATACTAAATGCATAATTTACCAGTAAGACTGTGGGGGATAAGCTCCATTGTCAAGAGGGAAACAGCCCAGAGCACCAGCTAAGGCCCCCAAATAATTACTAAGTGATAAAGGTGGTGGGAGTGCATAGACAATCAGGAGGTTTGCTTAGAAGCAGCAATCCTTTAAAGAGTGCGTAATAGCTCACTGATCGAGTAAACCTGCGCCGAAAATGAATGGGACTCAAGTAATTTGCCGAAGCTGTGCGATATTTTAATAATATCGGTAGGGGAGCGTTCTGTTGTAGGTTGAAGTATTAACGAAAGTGGATATGGACGAAGCAGAAGTGAGAATGTCGGCTTGAGTAACGAAAATATAGGTGAGAATCCTATACCCCGAAAACCCAAGGTTTCCTCCGGAAGGCTCGTCCGCGGAGGGTAAGTCAGGACCTAAGGCGAGGCTGAAAAGCGTAGTCGATGGACAACGGGTTAATATTCCCGTACCATTTTTTATTGATAACGAGGGACGGAGAAGGCTAAGCTGGCCGGATGTTGGTTACCGGTTTAAGCGTCCGAGATGTTGAGAAGTGGCGAAAACACTTTGAGTTGAGGCGTGAATTCGAGACACTACGGTGTTGAAGCAGTCGATGTCAGACTTCCAAGAAAAGCTTGCAATGTCATAAATAAAAAATGCCTGTACCATAACCGACACAGGTGGGTAGGTAGAGTATACTAAGGGGCGCGAGATAACTCTCTCTAAGGAACTCGGCAAAATAACTCCGTAACTTCGGGAGAAGGAGTGCCTTATTCGTAAGGTTGCAATAACAAGATCCAAGCAACTGTTTATCAAAAACACAGGTCTCCGCTAAGTCGCAAGACGATGTATGGGGGCTGACGCCTGCCCAGTGCCAGAAGGTTAAAGAAGTTGGTTAGCATTTGCGAAGCTGATAACTGAAGCCCTGGTGAACGGCGGCCGTAACTATAACGGTCCTAAGGTAGCGAAATTCCTTGTCGGGTAAGTTCCGACCCGCACGAAAGGCGTAATGATTTGGATACTGTCTCAGAGAGGGGCTCGGTGAAATAGACTTGTCTGTGAAGATGCGGACTACCTGCACCAGGACAGAAAGACCCTATGAAGCTTTACTGTAGCTTGAAATTGAAATTGGACTTTATTCGCGCAGCATAGGTGGGAAGCTTTGACGATAATCTTGCGGGAATATCTGAGCTATCAGTGAGATACCACTCTTGTAATGTTAGATTTCTAACTTTGTACCATGATCTGGTCAAAGAACAGTTTCAGGTGGGCAGTTTGACTGGGGCGGTCGCCTCCCAAATGGTAACGGAGGCGTACAAAGGTTTCCTCAGGTCGGTCAGAAATCGATCGTAGAGTGTAAAGGCAGAAGGAAGCTTGACTGTGAGACCTACAAGTCGAACAGGGACGAAAGTCGGTCTTAGTGATCTGACGGTACTGAGTGGAAAGGCCGTCACTCAACGGATAAAAGTTACTCTAGGGATAACAGGCTGATCTCCCCCAAGAGTTCACATCGACGGGGAGGTTTGGCACCTCGATGTCGGCTCATCGCATCCTGGGGCGGTAGTACGTCCCAAGGGTTGGGCTGTTCGCCCATGAAAGCGGTACGCGAGCTGGGTTCAGAACGTCGTGAGACAGTTCGGTCCATATCCGGTGTAGGCGTTAGAATATTGAGAGGAGCCTTCTTTAGTACGAGAGGACCGAGAAGGACATACCTATGGTGTACCAGTTATCGTGCCAACGGTAAACGCTGGGTAGCTATGTATGGAGTGGATAACCGCTGAAAGCATCTAAGTGGGAAGCCCACCTCAAGATGAGTATTCTCATCATGAAAATGAGTAAGGTCACGGTAAGACTAACCGTTCGATAGGCATTAAGTGTAAGTACAGTAATGTATGTGCTGAGATGTACTAACAGACCGAGGACTTGAATTTTTTAGTTTTACAATATTAATTTTATTAATATTGTAAAATCTTATACTTTGGTGTTTCTAGCATGATGGAACCACACTGATCCATACCGAACTCAGAAGTGAAACGTCATAGCGGTGACAATACTTGGGAGGGGACTCCCTGGGAAGATAACTCAATGCCAGAGTCTACTACAAATCAATAGTAATTTTAATTCTATTAGTACCTATTTTTTCTTTTACTAATTTATTAGTAAAATTTCTACCAGAGAAAAAGATTAGTTTTTAATATATAGTTTTAAGTCTATTACTTTCTTTATATTT